TGATCTCGATGTAACTCAAAAATACAGGCATTTGTGGGTTCAATGCGAAAATTGTTATGGATTAAATTATAAAAAATTTTTTAAATCAAAAATGAATATTTGTGAACAATGTGGATATCATTTGAAAATGAGTAGTTCAGATAGAATCGAACTTTCGATTGATCCAGGTACTTGGGATCCTATGGATGAAGACATGGTCTCTCTGGATCCCATTGAATTTCATTCGGAGGAGGAGCCTTATAAGGATCGTATTGATTCTTATCAAAGAAAGACAGGATTAACTGAGGCTGTTCAAACAGGCATAGGTCAACTAAACGGTATTCCCGTAGCACTTGGGGTTATGGATTTTCAGTTTATGGGGGGTAGTATGGGATCCGTAGTCGGGGAGAAAATCACACGTTTGATTGAGTACGCTACTAAGAAATTTCTACCTCTTATTATAGTGTGTGCTTCCGGGGGGGCACGCATGCAAGAAGGAAGTTTGAGCTTGATGCAAATGGCTAAAATCTCTTCTGCTTTATATGATTATCAATCAAATAAAAAGTTATTCTATGTATCAATCCTTACATCTCCTACTACTGGTGGGGTGACAGCGAGTTTTGGTATGTTGGGGGATATCATTATTGCTGAACCCAATGCCTACATTGCATTTGCAGGTAAAAGAGTAATTGAACAAACATTAAATAAAACAGTACCTGAAGGTTCACAAGCGGCTGAATATTTATTCCAGAAGGGCTTATTCGATCTAATCGTACCACGTAATCTTTTAAAAAGCGTTCTAAGTGAATTATTTCAGCTCCACGCTTTCTTTCCTTTGAATCAAAATTCAATCAAGTAGAACATTAAGTTCAATTATTTTATTTGTAGCAAACAAGTAGTTAGTTTATAGGAATCCAAGTAAAAATAAAAAGAATTGAGTTTTATTTGGTGACATAAGATCTACTTGTAGAAAGAATCAAAAGTTTCGGATAACTCTTTTTTTTTACCTATATTGTTGATTACTAATCAACAACCCTCTATCAACAAAATAAAAGAGTGAATTCTTCTTTTCATGAAATTAGGCGAATAAAACGAATTTCCTATTCCCGTCTTACATATGTATATATAATGAAAATATAGAATAGAGTTTTACATCTTTCTATATCTTCCGAGAATCCCATTTTGACTAGAAATCCCGGTTGGATTGGATTCTAACGAATCTTTCGATAATTTGTAAGAAACTTTTTCTTTATTAAATTAGAAGACAAGAACAAAAGACGAAGAAAAGAAGAATAATATGAAAGTCGATTATCATACATATCTTTCATGTAGAAAAACCATGAATAGGTCCATTTATTTAGTTCGACATTCCTTGTGCTTAGTATATATACTAAGTTAGAGATATATTATATATACTCACTATATACTTATATATACTAATTTAATTTTGAATTCGATTTTCATTATCTATAGCATTATCTATAGATAGTAATTCTCTACCATATCTACGAATTAATAAGAATTCCAATTCTTAATTATAATTATTATAAGATATCTTTATCATTTTAAATAATAAAAACAGGTAAAAATAAAATAGTAAATCGAGGTACCCATTCTATGATAACTCTCAACCTTCCCTCTATTTTTGTGCCTTTAATAGGCCTAGTATTTCCGGCAATTGCAATGGCTTCTTTATTTCTTCATGTTCAAAAAAACAAGATTGTGTAGATCCGATGGGATCCAATCTCATCCATTTTTTTTTCAAACTTAGACTTGTATCATAACACAGATATCTATTTCGTGGAATATGATATAACATGTGGCTTCCACCGAACATAAAACCGAACATAAAAGAAAAGCTCTTATGCCTGCAGAAAATGCTATATGGGTAAATGACTTTTAGCTATTTTCAAATAGATCAGGATCGCCGGATGGCTGAAATGTAAAGTCAGCGTATCTATATGTATGTCGATATCTATAGTAGGATCATATGAAAGGTCTGTTATTATTTTAGATTTTAAATCTAACCAATTTGATGAATGACTCCTAAAGGTTCACATCAAACTAGTGCTAGTTGATGAGAGTTACTTCGGAAACAAAAAGAGTAAAGTCAAATTCATTTGGAGTCTTTTCTCAATTTCAATAAAATACAACTGGATCAAGTATGAGTTGGCGATCAGAACATATATGGATAGAACCTATAATGGGGTCTCGAAAAGCAAGTAATTTCTGGTGGGCCATTATCCTTTTTTTAGGTTCATTAGGATTCTTATTGGTTGGAACTTCTAGTTATCTTGGTAGAAATTTGATATCTTTATTTCCGTCTCAGCAAATTCTTTTTTTTCCACAAGGGATCGTGATGTCTTTCTATGGGATCGCCGGTCTTTTTATTAGCTCCTATTTGTGGTGCACAATTTCGTGGAATGTAGGTAGTGGTTATGATCGATTCGATCGAAAAGAAGGAATAGTGTGTATTTTTCGTTGGGGATTTCCTGGAAAAAATCGTCGCATCTTCCTCCGA